GCTAGTGTAGCTTAATGAAAGTATGGCACTGAAAATGCTAAGATGAAAATTAAAAATTTCCGCAAGCACAAGAGGTTTGGTCCTGGCCTTAGTATTAATTGTAACTAGAATTATACATGCAAGTTTCAGCACCCCAGTGAGAATGCCCTTATCAACCTGTCAGTTGATGAGGGGCAGGTATCAGGCACACGCACGTAGCCCAAGACACCTTGTTAAACCACACCCCCAAGGGATCTCAGCAGTAATAAATATTGACCTATAAGCGCAAGCTTGAGTCAGTTAGAGTTAACTGGGTTGGTAAATCTCGTGCCAGCCACCGCGGTTATACGAGTAACCCTTATTAATACTTACCCGGCGTAAAGAGTGGTTTAAGGGAAAAATCTTTAAATAATTAAAGTTAAGATCCCATTAAGCTGTTATACGCTCTTATGGGTGGAATTATCAATAACGAAAGTAACTTTATTACATTAGATTTCTTGATGCCACGATAGTTGGGCCCCAAACTAGGATTAGATACCCTACTATGCCCAACCACAAACTTAGATAATAATCTACTGTATTATTCGCCAGAGCACTACAAGCGCTAGCTTAAAATCCAAAGGACTTGGCGGTACTCCAGACCCTCCTAGAGGAGCCTGTTCTATAACCGATAATCCCCGTTAAACCTCACCACTCCTTGCCAACTCCGCCTATATACCGCCGTCGTCAGCTCACCCTGTGAAGGATAAAAAGTAAGCAGAAAGAACTATCTCCCATACGTCAGGTCAAGGTGTAGCGAATGAAGTGGAAAGAAATGGGCTACATTTTCTATTAAGACAATACGAACAGTAAACTGAAAATCTACTTAAAGGTGGATTTAGCAGTAAGGAAAAATCAGAGCGTTTTCCTGAAGCCGGCTCTGAAGTGCGCACACACCGCCCGTCACTCTCCTCAACAAAACCTTTACCTTATATAAAAACTTAATTAATCAAAAGAGGAGGCAAGTCGTAACATGGTAAGTGTACTGGAAAGTGCGCTTGGAATCAAAATGTAGCTAAATTAGTAAAGCACCTCCCTTACACTGAGGTAAAGCCCATGCAACTTGGGCCATTTTGAACATTAAAACTAGCCTAATTAATTGTATAAACATAACCTCATTAATTATACTACTTACTCAACACTTAATTAAAACATTTTATGATTTTTAGTATTGGTGACAGAACAATAGATCAGCGCAATAGACCACGTACCGCAAGGGAAAGCTGAAAAAGAAATGAAATAAATAATTAAAGTAAAAAAAAGCAGAGACTAACCCTCGTACCTTTTGCATCATGATTTAGCTAGACTAACTAGGCAAAGAGATCTTAAGTCTACCCTCCCGAAACTAAACGAGCTATTCCGAAGCAGCACATTAGAGCCAACCCGTCTCTGTGGCAAAAGAGTGGGAAGACTTCCGAATAGAGGTGACAAGCCTACCGAGTTTAGTGATAGCTGGTTACCCAAGAAAAGAACTTAAATCCTGCATTAATTTTTCTATGTCAACTAAGAATATCTTCTTAAGACTAAAAATAAGAATTAATAGTTATTTAGATGAGGTACAGCCCTTCTAAATTAAGATACAACTTTTTGAGGCGGGTAATGATCATACTTACAAAGGTTTTTTCCCCAGTGGGCCTAAAAGCAGCCACCTGTAAAGGAAGCGTCACAGCTCCAGCTTATATAAAACCTATAATTTAGATATTACCTCAAAACCCCCTCCTCTATATTGGGTTATTTTATTTAACTATAAAAGAATTTATGCTAAAATGAGTAATAAGAGGCCAAACCTCTCCTAACACAAGTGTACATCAGAAAGAATTAATCACTGATAATTAAACGAACTCAAACCTGAGGGTATAATAATAATTTACTATTAACTAGAAAATCCTATCTAAAAATTCGTTAACCCGACACAGGAGTGTATAAAGGAAAGATTAAAAGAAAATAAAGGAACTCGGCAAACATAAACTCCGCCTGTTTACCAAAAACATCGCCTCTTGCTTAACCACTATAAGAGGTCCCGCCTGCCCTGTGACAATGTTTAACGGCCGCGGTATTTTGACCGTGCGAAGGTAGCGTAATCATTTGTCTTTTAAATGAAGACCCGTATGAAAGGCATCACGAGAGCTTAACTGTCTCTATTTTCTAATCAATGAAATTGATCTTCTCGTGCAGAAGCGAGAATATATACATTAGACGAGAAGACCCTATGGAGCTTTAAACACTTAAATTAATTATGTAAAAACTATTAATCCACGGAGACAAATTACTTATATAATATTTCTAATTTAACTGTTTTTGGTTGGGGCGACCGAGGGGAAAATAAAATCCCCCTTATCGATTGAGTACTTAGTACTTAAAAATTAGAACGACAGTTCTTTTTAATAAAACATTTAACGAAAAATGACCCAGTTTTTCTGATCAATGAACCAAGTTACCCTAGGGATAACAGCGCAATCCTTTCCAAGAGTCCATATCGCCGAAAGGGTTTACGACCTCGATGTTGGATCAGGACATCCTAATAGTGCAACCGTTATTAAGGGTTCGTTTGTTCAACGATTAATAGTCCTACGTGATCTGAGTTCAGACCGGAGAAATCCAGGTCAGTTTCTATCTATGAACTTATTTTTCCTAGTACGAAAGGACCGGAAAAATGGAGCCAATACCAAGAGGCACGCTCCCTTTTCACCTGCTGAAATAAACTAAATTAGGTAAGAAAAAATTACCTAAAACCCGAGATAAGGGTTGTTCGGGTGGCAGAGCCTGGTAAATGCAAAAGACCTAAGTCCTTTAATCCAGAGGTTCAAATCCTCTCCCTAACTATGATCCAACACATTTTACTCTACCTTGTAAATCCACTAGCCTACATTATCCCTGTCCTTTTAGCCACAGCTTTTTTGACTCTAGTTGAACGAAAAATTCTTGGCTATATACAACACCGTAAAGGTCCTAATATTGTGGGCCCTCATGGACTACTACAGCCTATTGCAGATGGCGTAAAACTATTTATTAAAGAACCTCTCCGCCCCTCAACATCCTCCCCGTTCCTGTTCTTATTTACACCAATTACAGCACTAACTTTAGCCCTTCTCATATGAATGCCACTGCCACTTCCACATTCAATTATTAACCTAAATCTTGGCCTCCTATTTATTTTAGCTGTCTCAAGTATGACCGTATATACAATTTTAGGCTCAGGATGAGCATCAAATTCAAAATATGCCCTAATAGGAGCCCTACGGGCTGTAGCACAAACTATCTCCTACGAAGTTACATTAGGCCTTATTTTGCTTTCAATAATTATCTTTACAGGTGGTTTTACACTTCACACATTTAACTTAACACAGGAGACAATCTGACTGCTTATTCCAGGCTGACCTTTAGCTATAATATGGTATATTTCCACTTTAGCAGAAACTAATCGAGCACCATTTGACTTAACTGAAGGAGAATCAGAACTCGTTTCAGGCTTTAATGTTGAATATGCAGGCGGTTCATTTGCTTTATTTTTTTTAGCCGAGTATGCAAATATTCTAATAATAAATACTCTTTCAGTAATCCTATTTATGGGCTCATCTTATGATCCGATAGCACCACAAATTTCTACATTTTATTTAATGATAAAAGCAACATTATTAACTTTAATTTTTCTGTGGATTCGAGCATCCTACCCTCGATTTCGTTATGATCAACTTATACACCTAGTATGAAAAAACTTTCTACCCCTCGCCCTAGCCCTTATTCTGTGACACATCTCATTACCAATCACTACAGCAAGCCTTCCCCCACTATCATAAACGGAAGTGTGCCTGAACTAAAGGACCACTTTGATAGAGTGGACTATGAGAGTTAAAACCTCTCCACTTCCTCCTAGAAAAATAGGACTTGAACCCATATTCAAGAGATCAAAACTCTTAGTGCTTCCGATTACACCACTTCCTAAGTAAAGTCAGCTAATTAAGCTTTTGGGCCCATACCCCAACCACGTTGGTTAAAATCCTTCCTCTACTAATGAACCCAGTAGTATTAACCATTATTACCTCAAGCCTAGGCTTAGGCACCACATTAACATTTATTGGAACCCACTGATTATTAGTATGAATAGGTCTCGAAATTAATACCTTAGCCATTATTCCCCTAATAATTTATCAACAACATCCACGAGCAGTTGAAGCAACAACAAAATATTTCTTAACACAAGCAACTGCCTCCGCCTTACTATTATTTGCTAGCATTACAAACGCCTGGACATCAGGCGAATGGAGTTTGCTTGAAATTCTTAGCCCAACCTCCGCCACACTAATCACCATTGCATTAGCATTAAAAATTGGTATTGCACCAATACACTTCTGATTACCAGAAGTACTTCAAGGGCTAAGCCTCACCACAGGCTTATTGCTTGCCACATGACAAAAACTTGCCCCATTTGCCATCCTCTTACAACTTCACCCCATACTTAACTCAAATTTACTATTATTCTTAGGTATTTCATCAATTTTAATTGGGGGCTGGGGGGGTCTCAACCAAACCCAGTTACGAAAAATCTTAGCTTACTCATCAATTGCCCACCTCGGATGAATAATTACAATTTTACATTATTCCCCAAACCTTACACAACTTAATCTTATCTTATATATCATTATAACTTTTACGACCTTCCTTCTTTTTAAAATCTTTGCTTCTACTAAAGTTAACTCCATCGCTACCTCTGCAATTAAATCCCCGCTTCTGTCCACAGCCACCCTAATAACACTCTTATCACTTGGGGGCCTACCTCCACTTTCAGGGTTTATACCAAAATGATTAATTTTACAAGAACTAACTAAGCAAAACCTGATTATTCCAGCCACTATTATAGCCCTCGCTACCCTTCTTAGTTTATTTTTTTACCTACGCCTATGTTATTCCACTGCACTAACTATTTCTCCAAATACCGTCTTCTTATCGTCCTCTTGACGAATAAAATCTTTACAACCAAATCTTATATTAGTAATGTTTACCTCACTCTCCATGCTACTTCTGCCACTAACACCAACCATTTTTATATTATTTCTCTAAGAAATTTAGGTTAAACAGACCATTAGCCTTCAAAGCTTCTAGCAGGAGTGAAAAGCCCCTAATTTCTGTTAAAACTTGCAAGACTTTATCTTACATCTTCTGAATGCAACCCAGATGCTTTTATTAAACTAAAGTCTTCTAGATAAATAGGCCTCGATCCTATAATAATCTTAGTTAACAGCTAAGTGTTCTAACCAACGAACTTTTATCTATGGCTTCCTCCCGCCGTCAAAAGGGGGAGGCGGGAGGAAAGCCCCGGGAGGCGTAAACCTCCGGTTTCGGATTTGCAATCCAATGTAGACATCTACTGCAAGGCTTGATAAGAGGAGGACTATAACCTCCATCTACGGGGTTACAATCCGCCACTTATTTCAGTCATCTTACCTGTGGCAATTAACCGTTGATTTTTTTCTACAAATCACAAAGATATCGGCACCCTATACTTAATCTTTGGTGCATGAGCAGGCATAGTAGGCACAGCCTTAAGCTTACTTATTCGAGCAGAGCTAAGCCAACCGGGAACCCTTCTGGGGGATGATCAAATCTACAATGTTATTGTAACCGCCCATGCATTCGTAATAATCTTTTTTATAGTAATGCCAGTAATAATCGGCGGATTTGGGAACTGATTAGTACCTTTAATAATTGGTGCACCAGATATGGCTTTTCCACGAATAAATAACATAAGCTTTTGGCTACTACCACCCGCCCTCCTTCTACTTTTAGCCTCCGCCGGAGTTGAAGCAGGGGCCGGGACTGGTTGAACAGTTTACCCACCCCTTGCAGGAAATATGGCCCATGCCGGAGCATCTGTGGACTTAGCCATTTTTTCACTTCACTTGGCTGGCATCTCCTCAATTTTAGCCTCTGTTAATTTTATTACAACCATTATTAATATAAAACCACCTGCTATCTCTCAATATCAAACACCACTATTTGTCTGATCAATTCTTGTAACTACTGTTCTCCTCCTCCTTGCTCTTCCTGTACTTGCAGCTGCAATTACAATACTGCTCACAGACCGTAATTTAAACACAACATTCTTTGACCCTTCTGGTGGAGGCGATCCTATTTTATATCAACATCTATTTTGATTTTTTGGCCACCCAGAAGTTTATATTTTAATTTTACCCGGTTTCGGAATAATTTCCCACGTAGTAGCTTATTATTCAGGTAAAAAAGAACCATTTGGTTATATGGGCATAGTCTGAGCAATAATAGCAATTGGACTACTCGGCTTTATTGTATGAGCTCATCATATATTTACAGTGGGAATAGACGTTGATACACGAGCCTACTTTACTTCAGCAACAATAATTATCGCTATTCCAACAGGTGTAAAAGTATTTAGCTGACTGGCCACCCTTCACGGAGGGTCAATTAAATGGGAAACCCCACTCCTTTGGGCCCTCGGTTTTATTTTCTTATTTACAGTTGGAGGCTTAACAGGAATTGTACTAGCTAATTCTTCTTTAGATATTGTTCTTCATGATACTTACTATGTAGTAGCCCACTTTCACTATGTACTTTCAATAGGAGCAGTATTTGCAATTATAGCCGGCTTTATTCACTGATTTCCACTATTTTCTGGATACACTCTTCACTCCACTTGAACAAAAATCCAATTTCTAGTAATATTTATTGGAGTTAACCTAACCTTTTTCCCACAACATTTTTTAGGTTTAGCTGGTATACCCCGACGATATTCTGACTATCCAGATGCATACGCACTCTGAAATACTGTTTCCTCAATTGGCTCACTAATTTCCCTAGTGGCCGTAATCATAGTTTTATTTATTATTTGAGAAGCATTTGCCGCAAAACGAGAAGTTTTATCTGTTGAACTACCACACACAAACGTAGAATGACTACATGGTTGTCCGCCCCCTCATCACACCTATGAAGAACCAGCATTTGTTCAAACCCAACGAACTTATTTTTAACAAGAGAGGAGGGAATTGAACCCCCATATTTTGATTTCAAGTCAATCACATAACCACTCTGTCACTTTCTTTATAAGATTCTAGTAAAATATATTACACTGCCTTGTCAGGGCAAAATCATGAGTTTAAATCTCATGTTTCTTAAATTTAATGGCACACCCATCACAATTAGGATTTCAAGATGCAGCATCCCCAGTTATGGAAGAACTTCTCCATTTTCACGACCACACATTAATAATCGTTTTCTTAATTAGTACTTTAGTACTTTATATTATTATAGCAATAGTATCTACAAAACTTACAAACAAATATATTTTAGATTCCCAAGAAATTGAAATTGTATGAACTATTTTACCAGCCGTAATTCTCATTATAATTGCACTTCCATCTTTACGAATTTTATATCTTATAGACGAAATTAATGATCCTCATCTTACTATTAAAGCTATAGGTCATCAGTGATACTGAAGTTATGAATATACAGATTATGAAGACCTTGGATTTGACTCTTATATAATTCAAACGCAAGACTTAACCCCAGGACAATTTCGCTTACTAGAAACAGACCATCGTATGGTTGTTCCTATAGAATCCCCCATCCGTGTCTTAGTATCCGCAGAAGACGTATTACACTCATGAACTGTTCCAGCTTTAGGAGTAAAAATAGATGCAGTACCAGGACGATTAAACCAAACCGCCTTTATTATTTCCCGCCCAGGTATTTACTATGGTCAGTGCTCAGAAATTTGTGGTGCAAACCACAGCTTTATACCTATTGTAGTAGAAGCAATTCCTCTAGAACACTTTGAAACCTGATCTTCATTAATATTAGAAGAAGTCTCACTAAAAAGCTATATTGGGTTTAGCGTTAGCCTTTTAAGCTAAAAATTGGTGACTCCCTACCACCTTTAGTGATATGCCTCAATTAAATCCACACCCCTGATTTATCATCTTAGTCTTTTCATGGGCTTTCTTCCTGACAGTCTTACCAAAAAAAGTAATAATACACTCATTTAATAATAACCCCACCACAAAAAGTACTGAAAAACCTAAACCTCAACCCTGAAACTGACCATGAACTTAAGTTTTTTTGACCAATTTCTAAGCCCATCACTTCTAGGAGTCCCACTAATTGCTATAGCAATTATAATTCCATGATTAATTTTCCCTACACCAACAAATCGTTGACTAAATAACCGACTTATGACCCTTCAATCTTGATTTATTAACCGGTTTACATACCAACTAATGCAACCTTTAAACTTTGGGGGTCATAAATGAGCTATTATATTAACAACTCTGATATTATTCTTAATTACTATTAATCTCCTTGGACTACTTCCATACACTTTCACACCCACAACTCAACTATCCCTCAATATAGCATTTGCCATTCCACTTTGATTAACAACTGTTCTTATTGGTATACTCAATCAACCAACCGTTGCTCTCGGCCACTTCTTACCAGAAGGTACTCCAACACTATTAACCCCAATTTTAATTATTATCGAAACCATCAGCCTGTTTATTCGACCCTTAGCATTAGGAGTCCGACTAACTGCTAACCTAACAGCCGGCCATCTTCTTATACAATTAATTGCCACTGCAACATTTGTATTAATTTCTATTATACCAACCGTAGCCTTAATTACCTCCCTAATCCTATTTCTACTGACAATTTTAGAAGTTGCCGTAGCAATAATTCAAGCATATGTATTTGTACTTCTATTAAGTTTATATTTACAAGAAAATGTTTAATGGCCCACCAAGCACATGCATATCATATAGTTGACCCTAGCCCATGACCTTTAACAGGAGCTGTCGCCGCTTTACTTATAACATCAGGCCTAGCCGTCTGATTTCACTTTCACTCATTATATTTACTTTATTTAGGATTAATTCTTCTATTCTTAACCATAATTCAATGATGACGAGATATTATTCGAGAAGGCACATTTCAAGGGCACCACACCCCGCCAGTACAAAAAGGACTCCGTTATGGAATAATTCTGTTTATTATATCAGAAGTCTTCTTTTTCCTTGGCTTTTTCTGGGCCTTTTACCACTCAAGCCTTGCCCCTACACCAGAATTAGGCGGATGCTGACCACCAACAGGAGTTTTTCCCCTAGATCCATTCGAAGTTCCACTATTAAATACCGCAGTACTCCTAGCATCGGGGGTAACAGTAACCTGGGCTCACCATAGCTTAATAGAAGGTAATCGTAAAGAAGCAACCCAGGCCCTAACTTTAACTGTATTACTAGGCTTTTACTTTACGGCTCTCCAAGCCATAGAATATTATGAAGCTACATTTACCATCGCTGATGGAGTTTATGGCTCAACATTTTTCGTTGCCACAGGCTTCCACGGCCTCCATGTTATTATTGGTTCAACATTTCTAATAGTCTGTCTACTACGACAAATCCAATATCATTTTACATCAGAGCATCATTTTGGCTTCGAAGCCGCTGCATGATACTGACACTTTGTTGATGTAGTATGATTATTCCTTTATGTTTCCATCTATTGATGAGGCTCATAATTACTTTTCTAGTATAAATTAGTACAAGTGATTTCCAATTATTTAATCTTGGTTAAAACCCAAGGGAAAGTAATGAACCTCATCATATCGTCTGTCGCGACGACAGCCCTCATTTCCCTAATCCTTGCTTTTATTACATTTTGATTACCCATATTAAATCCAGATAACGAAAAATTATCCCCGTATGAATGTGGATTTGACCCCTTAGGAAGCGCCCGTCTCCCATTTTCCCTACGCTTTTTTCTTGTGGCAATTTTATTTCTCTTATTTGACTTAGAAATTGCCCTACTACTACCCCTCCCGTGGGGAGATCAACTATTAACACCTCTTTACTCACTGTTCTGAGCAACGATTATTATTGTTTTATTAACCCTGGGCCTGATTTATGAATGACTTCAAGGAGGTCTTGAATGAGCAGAATAGGGTATTTAGTCTAAAAATAAGACCACTAATTTCGACTTAGTAAATTATGGTGAAACCCCATAAATATTCTATGTCCCCCATCTACTTTACTTTTAGCTCAGCATTTATTTTAGGATTAATTGGCCTCGCACTTAACCGATCTCACCTTTTATCCGCCCTTCTATGTTTAGAAGGAATAATATTATCCCTATTTATTGCCCTTGCCCTTTGATCAATAACATTAAACTCAACTTCATACTCAATTACCCCTATAATTTTATTGACTTTTTCCGCCTGCGAAGCAGGAGCAGGCCTTGCCCTCCTGGTAGCAGCTACACGAACCCATGGCACCGATCATTTACAAAGCTTAAATTTATTACAATGCTAAAAATTATAATTCCAACAATTATATTATTTTCCATTACATGATTTTCATCAAAAAAATGATTATGAACTATTACAATTACCCACAGTTTCCTAATTTCATTATTTAGTTTAATTTGATTTAAATGAAATTTAGATATTGGATGAGATTTTTCTAGCCACCTACTAGGAATTGACCCCCTCTCCGCCCCCCTACTTGTTCTTACTTGCTGATTGCTACCATTAATAATTTTAGCAAGTCAAAATCATATTTCTACAGAACCTATTATCCGCCAACGAATTTACATCTCACTTTTGATTTCTCTCCAAACCTTCCTTATTATAGCATTTAGTGCAACAGAATTAATTTTATTCTATATTATATTTGAAGCCACATTAATCCCAACACTTATTATTATCACCCGATGAGGTAATCAAACTGAACGCTTAAATGCAGGAACTTACTTCTTATTTTATACCTTAATTGGCTCTCTTCCACTACTTATTGCCATTTTACTTATACAAAACGACTTAGGCTCTCTATCCATAATTATATATCAATATTTTCAGCCACTTAACCTATCCACCTGAGCCAGTAAATTTTGATGACTTGCTTGCCTCCTAGCTTTTTTAGTAAAAATACCACTTTATGGGGTTCACCTTTGACTCCCTAAAGCTCATGTCGAAGCCCCAATTGCAGGCTCAATAATTTTAGCCGCAATTCTTCTTAAACTAGGGGGCTATGGGCTAATACGAATTATTGTTATACTTAATCCCCTAACAAAAGAAATATCATATCCATTCTTAATTCTAGCTATTTGGGGAGTAATCATAACTAGCTCTATTTGTTTACGACAAACTGACCTAAAATCCCTTATTGCTTATTCATCGGTAAGCCATATAGGCTTAGTTGCTGGAGCAATTATAATTCAAACACCATGAAGTTTCGCAGGAGCAATTACACTAATAATTGCCCATGGATTAATTTCATCAGCCCTATTTTGCTTAGCAAATACTAATTATGAACGTACCCACAGCCGAACACTCCTTTTAACCCGTGGAATTCAAATTATCTTACCACTCATAGCAACCTGATGATTTATTACTAATCTTGCTAACCTTGCCCTCCCACCAACACCCAACTTAATAGGAGAACTTCTAATTATTTCCTCATTATTTAACTGATCCAATTGGACCATCTTATTAACAGGATTTGGAGTTTTAATTACAGCCTCATATTCCCTTTATATATTTCTAATAACTCAACGAGGGACCGCATCACAACACTTATTATCCTTAGACCCATCATATACCCGAGAACACCTTCTTCTTAATCTTCACCTCATTCCCGTAATGTTATTAATCCTTAAACCAGAACTTATCTGAGGCTGAACCTCTTATTATTATAGTTTAACAAAAACATTAGATTGTGGTTCTAAAAATAAAAGTTAAAAATCTTTTTAATAATCAAGAGAGGTCTGGGACACAAAGAACTGCTAATTCTTTTTATTATGGTTCAAATCCATAACTCACTTAACCCTTGAAAGATAACAGCTATCTATTGGTCTTAGGAACCAAAAACTCTTGGTGCAACTCCAAGCAAGAGTTATGAACACAACCATTTTTAACTCAGCCTTCCTCCTCATCTTTATTGTCCTTTTATATCCAATTATTTCCTCACTAGCACCTAAAGAACTTAACCCAAACTGATCATCCTCGCATGCTAAAACTTCTGTAAAAGTTTCTTTTTTTATTAGTCTTATTCCATTATTTATTTACCTTGATTCCGGACTAGAATCAATTACAACTAACTGAAACTGAATTAACATTGGACCATTTGATATTAATACAAGTTTTAAATTTGATATATATTCAATTATTTTCACACCTATTGCCCTATATGTAACCTGATCTATTCTTGAATTTGCCATTTGATATATGCACTCAGACCAAAACATTAATCGCTTCTTCAAATATCTTCTCCTATTTCTAATTTCCATAATTATTTTAGTAACAGCAAATAATATATTTCAACTGTTTATTGGCTGAGAGGGGGTCGGCATTATATCTTTCTTGCTCATTGGCTGATGGTACAGTCGGGCGGACGCAAATACCGCAGCCTTGCAGGCCGTGATTTATAACCGTGTCGGAGATATTGGACTCATTTTATGTATGGCCTGATTGGCTATAAACCTAAATTCATGAGAAATTCAACAACTATTTACTTTATCTTTAGATAAAGACCTAACTTTACCACTTATAGGCTTAGTTTTAGCCGCAGCAGGAAAATCCGCACAATTTGGACTCCATCCGTGGTTACCTTCCGCAATGGAAGGACCTACGCCAGTCTCTGCCCTACTTCACTCCAGCACAATAGTTGTTGCCGGCATCTTTTTATTAATTCGCCTTCACCCATTAATACAAGATAACCAATTAATTTTGACAATATGTTTGTGCTTAGGGGCCCTTACTACCCTATTTACCGCCGCATGTGCATTAACCCAAAATGATATCAAAAAAATTATTGCCTTTTCAACATCTAGTCAACTTGGTCTAATGATAGTTACAATTGGACTAAATCAACCCCAACTAGCCTTCCTTCACATCTGCACACACGCTTTTTTTAAAGCAATACTTTTCCTCTGCTCAGGATCAATTATTCACAGCTTAAATGATGAACAAGACATTCGAAAAATGGGGGGCCTGCACAAACTATTACCATTCACCTCTTCCTCAATAACTGTAGGCAGCTTTGCCCTCACAGGAATACCATTTTTATCAGGCTTCTTTTCAAAAGATGCTATTATTGAATCCATGAACTCCTCCAACTTGAACGCCTGAGCCCTAACTTTAACCCTAATTGCAACTTCCTTCACCGCCGTTTATAGCCTACGGCTTATCTTCTTTACTTTAATGAAATACCCACGATTTTCATCTTTCTCCCCTATTAATGAAAATAATACACTAATTGTTAACCCCATTAAACGCCTTGCATATGGAAGTATTTTAGCAGGCTTAATTATTACATTTAGTCTTCCACCAATAAAAACTCAGATTATAACCATAGCCCCTCTATTAAAATTATCCGCCTTAATCGTAACTATTATTGGTCTTCTACTAGCATTAGAGCTGGCTAATTTAACTAATACTCAACTTAAAATTTCCCCTAATATACTAACTCATAATTTTTCGAATATATTAGGGTATTTCCCAATAATTGTACATCGACTAATACCAAAAAACAACCTAAAATGAGCCCAGCATATCTCAACACACATTGTTGATCTTACCTGAAATGAAAAAATCGGACCAAAAAGTACCCTAATCCAACAATTACCCTTGATTAAATTATCTACTAAACCCCAGCAAGGACTAATCAAAACCTACTTAATACTGCTTTTTCTTACATTAACTCTAGCTACTCTCATCTTAATTTAGACCGGACGTAAACTGCCATGAGACAAACCCCGGGTTAATTCTAAAATTACAAATAACGTTAAAAGTAATACTCACCCCCCTAATGCTAATATAATCCCACCATTAGAATATAATAAAGCTACACCACCAAAGTCCCCACGAATTATTTCTAAACTACTTATTTCCTCAACCCCCGCCCAACCTAAACCCCACAACTCAATAAAAAAATACTTGCCTACAAGAAAAAGACCTAGCAAATATACACTAATATATAATAATACCGACCAATCAACTAACGTCTCAGGATATGGTTCAGCGGCAAGCGCCGCCGTATAAGCAAATACAACCAACATTCCACCCAAATAAATTAAAAAGAGCACTAAAGACAAAAAAGACCCGCCATGTCCAACTAATAAACCACACCCAACACCAGCAGCTGTTACCAAACCTAGCGCTGCAAAATAAGGAGCAGGATTAGATGCTACTGCTACTAATCCTAAAATAAAACCTATTAATATAATAAACATAAAATAAACCATTATTCCTACTTGGACTTTAACCAAGACCAATAACTCGAAAAACTATCGTTGTTTAACTCAACTATAAGAATAATAATGACCATCAATACCCGAAAAACACATCCGCTTATTAAAATTGTCAATCACGCTTTAATTGACTTGCCAGCACCGTCCAACATTTCATACTGATGAAATTTTGGTTCACTGTTAGGGCTTTGCCTAATAATTCAAATTCTTACAGGGTTATTTTTAGCAATACATTACACTGCAGACATTTCTACAGCCTTCTCCTCAGTGATCCACATTTGCCGTGACGTAAACTACGGGTGATTAATCCGTAATATTCACGCTAATGGCGCCTCATTATTTTTCGTCTGTATCTATTTACACATTGCCCGGGGACTATATTACGGCTCCTACTTATTTAAAGAAACATGAAATATTGGAGTTATTCTACTTTTCCTTTTAATAGCAACAGCCTTTGTGGGCTATGTCCTCCCGTGAGGACAAATATCTTTCTGGGGGGCCACAGTTATTACTAATCTTCTATCTGCCCTGCCATATATTGGAGGTACACTAGTCCAATGAATCTGAGGAGGGTTTTCTATTGATAGCGCCACCTTAACCCGCTTCTTTGCATTTCACTTCCTCCTCCCATTCCTAATTACTGGACTGACTATAATTCATTTCCTGTTTCTCCACGAAACCGGCTCTAATAATCCCATAGGCTTAAATTCTGATATAGATAAAATCTCATTTCACCCCTACTTTTCATACAAAGACTCCCTCGGATTTTTTACCATAGCCATCTTATTAATAACACTGACCCTATTTTTACCTAGTCTCCTGGGGGATGCCGAAAACTTTATTCCCGCCAACCCACTTGTTACCCCGCCCCACATTAAACCAGAATGATACTTCCTATTCGCCTATGCCATCTTACGCTCAATCCCAAATAAACTGGGAGGAGTCCTGGCCCTCCTATTCTCTATTTTTATTCTTTTACTTATTCCGATTCTCCACACCTCAAAACAACGAAGTAATATTTTCCGGCCCCTCACTCAACTCTTTTTCTGAACACTTGTAGCTAATGCAATTATCCTAACATGAATTGGAGGACAACCAGTTGAACAACCGTTTATTGCTGTGGGTCAAATCGCTTCCATTATCTATTTCTCACTATTTCTTATTATTATTCCATTAACCAGCCTAGTTGAAAACAAAATGCTCAACCTAAGCTAATGTTTTGGTAGCTAAATATAAAAGCGTCGGCCTTGTAAGTCGAAGACCGGGGGTGCAAACCCTCCCCAAAACACATCAGGAAAAGGAGGGTTAAACTCCCGCCATTGGTCCCCAAAACCAAAATTCTGCCTAAACTATTTCCTGATTTCTAAATCTTGCAAAAATGATTTTTTTTGGAGTAAGTCAGTTGTACATATATATGATATAGCCCCTATATCCTAATATGCCACATACAACATACATGTATAATCACCATATATAGATATTCCCCATCTATATAACATATACTATGTATAATACTCATTCATCTATAATCCTCATCTTCATTACATACATGATTAACCCACATTCTCCTAATAATCAACAAATTCATTACATTAATATTTCTAACCCTCATTAATCTAAAATCAATAGATCATATCCCACAATACACTTAATCCTCATTTTTCTGAGAAATCAATTATTTAACTAGGGACAGCAAGAAACCACCAATGACCCCTCGAAAGGTATATAGTGTACGGTTTGTAGTACTGTCAGTGATTAATTCCCTTAATATTGATTAAATGCCGGCATTTGGCTACCTCGGAAGGCACACAGTTCTGTACGTATCACCCATCTCGACCGCTAGTTCCCTTTAATGTCATTCTACTATTAAACGTATCAAGATTTCTCGTCCTCACTCCATTTTTTTTTCTGGAATGAAAACTATCGCTAGGCCTACGGGCCCTACCGAACGCATAAAGACAAAACCGTATCGATCTAGGCATTAACCTATCATATTAAATATCTGAAATCAATCGAACAAGAATCATTAAGTTGACCATTTTCTGTACCAAGCCAATAAAGCCTATGAATTATGAAAGACACTATTTTATTTCGCGCTTAGTATAACATAGGTTTAATAAAGACACGTTATTAACCCTCACTGATTTTGGTAATACCAAATATTAATGAGAGGTAGCATAACACTATTTGACACATACTTCACTATTCGAGCATAGATATTAGACTTTTCACTATTTTTTATGGAGTGCCCCTTGGGTTTCGGAAAGAAGGACGAACGTTTGCTAATTTTTTTTTTTCGGAAAAACCCCCCCTCCCCCCTAATATACATAATGGCTTTTCTTGAAAAACCCCTAAAACAAGGGCCGAATGCATATTTTGTTTTTCTTGCGTGTGGAAAAAATTCGCTATATATTGTTGCAGTTGTGTTGCATAATGTAAC